TCTTTTTTTATTTCTGGCTGGGCTTACAGAGGCATTCAACTTGACGGAGGGCTGTAAACAAATAGTATCAGTAGTCCCTTCCCTACCCAACTCTAAGGATTTACCTTAGTCTTAGTTGCTCTTAACCCAGCTCTCAAGTTAGCTCGGTACGGATGAGAGGATCGGAGGCTATGGTGGGACGTATGGCACTATCTGATTCATGGGAGTGGGAGTCGAGGACACGGCCTGTACTGCAGGAGGTTTTCTTAGAGTACTCGCTCTTGAGGAATTGGGTTGAATCTCATCTCCGTTACTTAAAATGGTATTGTCAGCTATCTGTTAATCCTTGGGCCTCGATCGAGAATGTTCAAAGGGTGGGAAGAAAGCGCTACTAACGAACTGACTAAGCGACACGATTAGTAGCTTTCAACCCTTGCGCTTAAATCGCTAGTTTGAAGAAAGCTTTTATGAGTTGCGCTACCCACTGGAACTTCCGCTACACCTTTCCTGAAGAAAGAAGTCTTTTTATATGGAGATTGGGGGTGGTCTGGTATCTCCCTCTTTTCTTTCTAAGCTAGGGGATGGACTCCCAGCAAAGAGAAGAAGAGGGAGGCACCACACGCTAGTGACTAGTATCCCAACAGCAAGCAAAGATTACCTTTTGAGCCTTCGTTTGCTTGTAGCTTTTCTTTGAACAGAGATTTCATCCATGAATCAACACAGTTACATGCATCTCCGAGAATCCGCGCATGAAAGGAAAGCAACAGGCTCTACCCTCTATCTCTCACCTCTAGCGGAGGAAAAGCTGTGCTATAGCTATAAAGGGCTGTCGTAGATGGAGTTGTAGAAAGCTCCAACTCGAGTTCGAGCTAACATTTTCTGTGGATAGGTTGGAATGAGGCTTTTTCCTTTCTAACTTAGTAGCTGCTCGATCCGCTTCCCTTTATCATTCCAATTGGTCCGCGAATGTGTTGTAAAGTCCCGAGTCTTACAAAAAGCTATATCCATCTGAGCTCACTGAAGGAATTGGTGGATTGTTTCCTGTAAGCGTATCGGTCTATTTGAGCAAGCCGACCTGCATCGTATAATAAAAAGAGAGCCTCTGAAGCGAGTTTTCTTCCTATGTTATCCAAATATTATAAGGTAAACCTGAGTCCCCTAAGCGGAACCTAAGTGGCAAACTCTTCTTTTAGCTTTAGACAACATGGGCACGGAATTCCATCAGACAGACGAGCAAGCACATTCATTGAAGAAGCAAAGCGATTCGCGGGGGGGGGGACTTTTTTCGAATGAAAAGGACTCAAAGCAATCCATAGAGAGAAAAGCAAGCATAATAACCAGGTTTTTCAACACTATTAAAGTTGAATAAACCAATCCACCCAGGAAACCAGCGGGCTAGACTTATTTAGGATTTTTTTCTATTGAATTATTTTTCCAATCGGGGAGTCAAGACTGACTACAAGGAACTCTGTGAATAGTCACAGACGGGAAGATACTACAGAGATGTTATCGGATAAAAGATCATAATCTCTTCAACGGCTCCCCCGTAGTCACACTAAATATAGGAAGCTAGCTCGGAATGCTATCGGAATGCTATAGTCTTCGGTCGGGAGATAGCAGAAGGAATTGGATGATTAGTAGCTTTCAACTTCAAGACTTCCCTAGCTTGATCCTTCCAGTAAGGCCTACCTTAAAAGATGCTGTGAATAAAGAATAAAGGGATTAAAAGAGAAAGTGGAAGCTATCTCAGCCTTCAACTCATTCTGAAGAGCGTGCAACTACGTCATAGCAAGAATCATCTCAAGCCCGGCCCTATCCTTGTAATAAGGTCGGGATCGTAACTAAACTAAAAATCTCCGAGAAAAGCTTGGAATTTAAACCCGGACTTTCAACTTACTACGTAACTTTCTCCGAAATATACTAACTCATAATCACAGGACCACTCTGATTCCGGGGAATATCTGGGAAGAGAATACCGGTAAAGAGAGAAGTCAAGACTGCGTGACTAGAAGGTAGTCAAGGCACACTGAAAATAAATACATGAATTTGCTCTGGTAACACAGCCTCTAACACTAAAGAAGAAGATAAAGACTTATCTCCCCGGACGTATAACAGTAATTCCTTCTCACTCAGGACGGGAAGGGCTGCACTCCACTAAGCCTACTAGAGATGAAAGACCCTCTGGAACACTAACTCCCTCTCAATCGGGACCTGGGAGACTCTGACTTCAGGCGCATAATCAATCAGACTTCCGCTTGCCTACTGTCTCTTTCTCCGCTCGGGATTCTATTAGACAGACTGAAGTCCTCTCTTTATCCTCCTGTCGGGCCTACTAGTATTATCATAGAAGTCCGAAGACTAAGTTATTCCCCTGGTGTAGAAATTGATTCTGTTTGTTGGTCTTGGGCCTTTCGTAACACAATCTAAGTCTAGATCTAAGTCTATAGAGCGGAAGAAAGAAAAATTTATTCTTATTCTTATGATCTTTAGGCTGAGGCTTTTCCTCTAGCGGATCAGGGAATTGATTCAATGGGAGCGGGAAGTGAATCCCTTCTTTCTTTAGAGTCCCGGTAGTTTTTGGTTATAGTTTCTCCGGGTATGTAGATGTAGGCCTAAAGATCTATTAGCGAGCGGATACAGTAGCTTCTTATCAATTCAATGCATCATATGGAGGTGAATCCCACGGAAGAAAGCAGGTTTGGGTCCAAAAGAGCTCTCAAAATATCTCCAATCCAAGAGTTCAAGTGCAGGTGGGGACTGAAGTTTCTGATCAACTTGTCGATGTGATCATTCGACGAAGGCAGTACTCTTCTAGTCTAGGAGGAAGAGAATCAGCTGTTACAGACCCGGTTGTGAAAAGTCTACTGACTTGGCTCTTTGAAGGACAACTTCCCTTGTGAATGTACGAGCAGGGGACTAGAAGAATCTACAATCAGATGCTAGAGGAACTGAACTGCCAATATGTATATCAAGATCAATAATAAAGGCAAGATTATGTTCTGCTCTTTTCTCAGATTTCACCTCTCTGCGTGGGAGAGGGGAATGAGGAGGTAGCGTCGTAGGGACTCGAGCTTTCTCGTTCTTTTTTCTTTTCGCTTTCGGATAACTCTGTCGATCAACACTAATCTTTCCCTTGGGTGCCCGCCTATCTGGCTAATTCGTCTAGATCTTATCTTAATGGTTGCCCAGGTTTTGATTGAGCAGAGTCTGCAAAAGAAAAAGTCAAAATCTTCCAACCCCACCACCGGATCTACCGGAACGACCAGGAGGATCTACCCGACTCCGTGACATGTCCACATCCATATATTCAATACTCAAAGACCGGCTCTTTCTTTCGGAACAGTGAAAGAATAAGGTCAGGTCACGAGAAGGAGTAAGCTTCGTGACGGGCGAGCCGAATGATGGAAGGTTTAGAGTCATTACAATCCTCCCTCGCCCCCAGCGGCAAGCGTTAAGCCGGAACCACCCAACCCCATTCTTATGGTTTTTGCCTCCCGTACCTAATTCATTAAAGGAGTTGGTTTCCGAGAAGAACACTTGAAATGCAGAGAATGCTAAAGTTTGGCCCCAGGATAGAGAGAAAGGTGTGAGTTCTCGTTGCCGTTCGACCCCCCTTTGGCCACGTCTACCATTTCATTAAGTCAGTTCGGTAGCTAGGTCAAGACCCAGCCGTCACATCAAGATCGTAAAATGACGTATATGATAGAGTGGAACCAACGGCTTATGAGCTCACGGTTTGAGAGTGGCTGTAGCCTACCTAAGCTCAGCTTTATTCAGTTCAATACATTGCGCGCATGGTTCTCGTTATTGGACTTTGCTTTTGGGTTCGCTCCTCTCATGTGTTCGAGTGGCTACGCTCCAGCACCTATCGGTACAGTGGCTTGACGCTCCTCTGACTCTGGTCTAGCTGGGGGGAGAACTCCAGTCATTGCCCGATCTTCTCTCTTATACTGTGTTCTTTATTTAACTGGGTGGGGTATCTAAGACATGGGGCTACCGAGAGATATAAGATCTTGTCCCAGTTCTAAATAATCTAAGGTTTTATACTCTCGCTATTGGGCCTGATAGTTGAGTGGCTAAGAGCATGAGGGAAAGATTCTACTTTGAAAGATAAAGACAGGATTTTCGGCTGGCTTGGTTGATGGAAACAGTGCCGGAAGTCGAGCTGCTCCGCTCCTTGACTCCTCTTCTTCCTATTGTTATTGCTTTGGTCCGGAGATGGCTTGTGACTTGTATAGAGAGGGTACGCTGCTACGATGTGGCAAGATGAAACTGACCATGCTCAACTTCAAGTAAGCTATCTTAGTCGTTCGTACCCCATTCCTATGGTCTACTTCACTGCTCCGAGGGCGGCAGGAAGAGGGTTTTTGACTTTCTAAGGATAAGCCTTCTGTGGCTTGTTATTAGTCCGTTCTTTGCCTTACTTTATAGTTCGCCCATCTATTATTTACGCTATTTCTTTTTTTGGGTGTATAGCTCAGTTGGTAGAGCATTGGGCTTTTAACCTAATGGTCGCAGGTTCAAGTCCTGCTATACCCAAACCTACCTTACTACAACATAAGGACAGAAGGTAGGAAAGAATTTCTCACTCTTCTAAGCTAAGAGAGGAGTTATGTCAAAAGGACCTACGACGATGAAGGAGAAGAAGGAGTAGCAGGAGGAGCTCTAATTCGGACATAATGATTACGAGATATACAATGAGAAAAAGCCTTAAGGGGAGAGCACTTAGACAATTCACTTTGAGTACAGGGAAGTCTGCTGGTAGGAATTCTTCAGGGCGTATTACGGTTTTTCACCGAGGGGGTGGATCGAAGCGATTGCAGCGAAGAATTGATCTGAAACGAAGCACTTCGTCTATGGGCATTGTAGAAAGGATAGAATATGACCCTAATCGTTCTTCTCGGATCGCTCCAGTACGATGGATCGAGGGGGTGCAGCTACGCCGCCAGAGGAAATGCAACACGATAGAGGAGTTCGCTCCGCCGCGTAAGATCCTCGAACCTACCACGACCACCATCCGCGGCCTATTTTCGTTCTCTTCCCTGCCCGGGAAGGTGGATCAAAGAAAGGTAGCTTGCTTCTCTCCTGGACTGATGGCGGCTTATGTAGTGGTCGGCCTTCCTACCAGAATGCCTCCTTGGTTGAAGAGTAAGGGCGCAGGAAGCAAAAAAACTTGCGCGAAGGACGTTTTCTTCTCTGCCTTCTCCTCTCCAAAGGCCAAGGGAGAGACTGCATCCCTTTCTTTCGGTAGCTCTTTTGCTTTCCCAAGGATAGCGGTAGCTGGGGCAAAGCCCGCTTTCTTCGCTCCGCGAATGAGAGATAAACTCAGAGGAAAAAACACGTTCTCTCTTTGCGAGGTCCGACAGTGGAGAACGCATAGCATTCTCTGGGCACATAGGATCAAACGTAAAGCAGCGCTTTCTCTAAAGAGTTTTAGAGGGCAAGATACTTTAGGGCTTGTTGGAGCTGCTGAGCATAACGAATCGAAGCCAAAGACGGATCAAGGTAGCTTGCCTGCCAAGCCGATAGGCGAAGGGCCGAAGGATGGAGCGTGCAAAGTCGATCGTGCACCTGTCGTGTGACCCGTTGGTCCTAAGCAATGTCTTGCGCGAAGCGACCCACCTAGAAACAGCTCTCCTTTATGTTAGGGGGCACTAAAATGGAACTTCGATCGGATGCGGGTATCCAATCCCGCCGCTGAGATGTCCAGCGGATTCCTGGGCCTTGACGAATGGCCGGCCACCTTTTACGTTAGAAGAGCAAAAGGCCCGGGGTATAGCAGGATGAACCAATGTGAATGAGTGTAAGCTTCGTTGCCCGAACACGATTGGTGCTGACCACACTAGGTGCTACCGTGGTAGCAAGAGAGGCCAGGCGGTGACAATTGAGAGGTTGTCACTGAGCATTCCTAGTCACACGGGAAGAGAGGTCAAATGGCAAGGCCATACGCCCGTTTGGCTCCTCGCGGAGTATAGCTCACATCCAAACATCTGATTGGGGAACGGGGCAACGCCCATGAAGCTCCGGCGGAAAGGGAAGGCCTGCCAGGCCGTATGCCCATGGGTGCAGGATTCTTCGAAAAAGCGCGGGCTGACTCGGAGACCTGGGACCTTGGCTTAGCAACGAATGAAGGGGAGCTCGAAGAGCTTTCTCCGCCAGCGGCTTATGTAGTGGTCGGCCGGCAGAAAGCTCGCTAAGCTTCGCTTCCCTCCCCCCTTCCCCTTATTAAATGAAGTGGAAAGTCTTCACTTAGTAGTAGTAGTCGGCATTCTATAAGCGACTTGTCGAGTCTACGAAGCAAAGCTTCTTGTAGTCGGCCCGTAATGCCTCCCTTCATTTGCTTGCCTCCTCCCAGCTCAGAATGCCTAATGCCTATTATCTTATCTAGTTCTAGAAGCTAACCGCCAGAAGCTCACCCTTCGGGTGTCGCTTCCAGCGCGGGAGGCCAAGCATTCTGCTAGACGTCCCGGCCTGGGAGCCCCGTTCGCCTTTGGTACTTCAGTAGATCTTCAAAAAAAAAAGCGCTACTTCAATGCAGCCTTAACTACAACTACATTACGCAAGCTCCACCAATACCTATACCTACCTATAGAGTCAAAAAAGTACCAGTGACGGTTACTTTCTAGGTTTATGGATTCAGTCAGCTAAACTCCTCAATAAATATCAACAAACAACATGTCGTGACCGGTTAGGCTTGGTTTACTTTGTAATGAATGTAAACTAAAATAGGTGGCGTTTATTCAAAGAAAGGGAACCGAAGGTTTCCTTATAGTTCAATGGCTCCCACCCACACTCAGCTAAGAGCGTAGGAGACTGCAACGGGTTGTGAAACCCCATTACAGTAACAAGGAGTTGCATGGTTCCTTTTCACAATGAGGAGGACTACGTAGGTAATACCCCACAAGTATAATCTAGGCCAACTTCCTGTACAATATCATAGAGACGCCATAGTAGACCCCAACGCACTAACTAATAAAGGATCAGTGCGTCGGACATACCAATGGGACTCCACAAGAGGACTATCCAGGAAAGCCTCAAGTGGGACCGAGGGGTCCATAGATAGCAAGCTATACCACTTGACATAGCCTAACCATGACTTCACCCAATTCCTTAAAAGAGAGTACTCCAAGAAGTCAGACATCCCCTCAAACTCAAAGAGCTCAAGAGGAGGAGTCTTTAACTCACGGGGAGCTAACCTCTCCAATAAGTACCTTTTAAGTTTCCCTAAAAGGTATGGGTTTAAGGGAAGGCCACCACCAAGGAGCAAATCCATCGGTAACTTACTCCGAAGGAAAAGAAGCCGAAACCGACGCCATTTGGCCGATTTAGACTTTTTCCCAGCAGAGCGAGTTCGGTAACCTGCTCCACCAATCCGCATCAAGAGAGAAAAATCCTCCACATGAGACTTCTCCCTAATGGCCATAAGACCATAAGGGTGATGGAAGCCAAGTAAGGTTCGCATGGATATCGGGGATAAATCCACCTGCATACCCTTAACTAAGAACCTCTTAGCGAACTCGGCAGCACCTGAAGACGACACCAACGACTTGTGATAAGAAATCTTAACACCAAGTCGTTGAAGAGCTAACCTGTACTACTCAGCAACCAGTGGATCGGTGATGAGAACATCATCACCTAGCACTGCATACCTATCGAACCGGACCCCTGGTCTAACCTGCTCCGCTGCCCACCACACCAGTAAATGGTGCGAAAAGGCAAACAGAGGCCAAGAGCCATAATATCCCAACGGTTGACCAGCAACGAACGAAACTGTTGCGTACCGCCTAACGAACGGCACAATAAACAGATTCGTCGCAAGAGTGCTATTAACAACACTCGATGCGAATGACCGGTCAAACAGTAGGGCAACTATTTCAAATAGATAGACTAGTGGCCACCTATCTGTGGCACTCTTCAAATCATAACTGAAACAGTTGTCGCTGGGAACTAACCGACGCAAAGGTCTAAGTTGATCATAGGTGCCGTCCATTGGAATGGTCTTCAATATAGACGCAAACCAACAGTGCACGGGTCTTAATAACCTTTGGTTAATATAGTTACCAATTGCGAATATACGACGCTTTCCAGCTCCCTCAAGAGAACAACCTAGTCGCCCCGCGGGGGAATCCCAAGGTCGTCACAAGACGGTAGAAGAGGACCTATTCGCCTCTCAAACCAGTCTAAATCTTCTGGTGTGAACTTTTTATTATTCACATCAAAAGCGTAACGAACCCTTGGAGGCCAAAGACTGAGAAAATTGCTCACCTTTTGCATGAACAAAGTTCATAAGGAACTGAAAGGCCCCCAACTCATGAGGAAAAGACGTGAAAGAAGAACGGAAACGAGAAACCTTCTCAGGTTTCAGTTTCATACGTTCAATCCACACCCTTTTCGTCAATGAGTGGGTTGGTAAAGTTTTCCAGGTTGGTTCAAACGTAAGCCCTTGTTCAAGGGGAATACGTTTTATCCAGGGAACATAGCGATTAACCAGGCGGTTAAAACATTCTTTGATTGAACCGACTAGCTCCAAGACTGAATCCATGTCAGTCACTGGTGTCACTATGCTTGCAAAAGTGGACTTATCAACCTTCTTGGCCAAGGTAATAACCTTAGACAAAGAAAAAATTGACAAATACCATTTTATTTTGCAAGTAAATCAGACTTTTCGTCTCTCCTCCGAATCATCGCACGATGATGAGGCTCGATGTAATTGAGGGGAGCCCAGACCTAGTGAGGGAAACTGGAAGCGCACCTTCAGGGTGGACGAATTCATCTCCACCATAGGCCATCATTAAGGCGGAGGCCGCTTGTTTGAGATATAAGGCACAAAACAGCCAACCAGACTTGCGGCCCAACTGAAGGATGCGTTTAGCAACACCGAAGGTGTTGCCTTGGTACTTTAGTAGTACGACTGTTGTTATACTACTATTAATATTAAGTAGCTGTACAACAGAATGCCGTTCGCCTTGACTTTAGTATTGAGTAGTACTTAAGTAGCTAAGTTTCCAAAGGTGGGTGAACAGCCCCCTGTCCTTTATAGTCGTAAAGGGCTTCTCAGAAAAGTAAGGAAGGAGGCATTCGAAAGGCCGACCACTATATCATAGGCCTTCTGGTGGGAAGGCCGACGACTACACGGACTCTATACCAAGTCATGAGCGATAGCGAAGCCAAGCCGCCGCCTATAGGCGAAAGGACGAAAGCCCCACGAAGGAGCGAAGCCAAGAAAGAAAGTACGAAAATAAGTACGTTAAGGTTACGAAGTCACTTAGCCGTCTACAAAGGGAAAGGCGTCGGTACGGAGTCACGTCAGCTGTGGATATAGACTAGGCTATAAGGAACAGAGTCTTAAACTATGGACCGAGACTACACTAAGGAACAAGGAAGCTTGACTGAGCAAAGAAGTCAAGGAACGAAGCAGCTTCTCTAATAGCCCCGTTGAATAGGAGGCGAAGGCTTTTTGAAAAAGTCTTTTTTTTGTCTTGTAAATGCATTTTTTTTAATTTCTATTTAGAGAGAGAGGGCTTCAAGTTCTTAGGAAGAGCCGTACGAGGCAGCTCACGTACGGTTCGGGAGCCGAGCCCCAGCACAGGCAGGGGCTTAGGTCAACACTTATATAATAGCCAGTCATCAATTGGAAGCGGGCAAGATGGTGATGAATTGCAATTGGTCTAAACCTTCGACCAGCGACTTATTGCGACCCGCCCAGAATGCCTATACATACTAAGACCTTATTCACATCAGGAGGAGCTACGGCAGCTCGAGGAGGAGCTAGGGCGGACCCAAGAAGCCCAAGAACGGGATAGGGCCCGAGCCGTAGAGCGACAAAGACTTTGGCAGGACATATATAGAATCCGCCAAAGAAGTCAGGTTTTCCGGAAAGACTCAGATTCAGAATTAATGAAATTCAATATCAGCAAGACCGACGAAGAAGATTCGGTCGTGGGTAGAAACTTTGCTTGGGCCTTTCGTTTTCGATTCCCATTAGCCGGGTAGCCTTAAAATTCGCTTAGTAGCTTAACTCTTTCTACTGGCGTGGCGCTGCTGGATGCTTCTGATCAATAGAACAGGAAAAGGAGTCAGCCAAAAAGAAAGACCACCAAAAGTAACGACCACCAAGATACGCATAGTGATTCGATCTTTTGATCACCCATTTTTTCCAAACCATTTTGGGGGGCTTCCGCCTTACACACGGAAGATTGGATTGCCTGAATCACGAGTCTTATATACTGTGTTACGATCACCTCATATTGATAAAAAGTCCAGAGAACAATTTGAAATGGAAATCAAGAAACAATTTCTGGTCATAAAAACAGAAACGCATGAATTGCGCAAGAAGTTCTTTCGGTTAAAACGCCGTGCGACTCGGAGGACATAAGACTTCTTGGTCAAGCCAAAAAGATTGCCGGCAGAATGCTCCTACCCCACCATGCCTGGCCCTTTACCTTACCTTAAGAAGAAATGGGGGGGTATGAAGCGTGGGAAAGAATGCAAGAAGTGTATGATACAACAGGTAACCTTAAGGAGTGGCGGCAAAGCTCTTGATTGATCAACGCGAGTGAACTGTGCTTAGACGCTTCGTAAAACCGCACCGATCTACGAGGGGAGCTGATGGATGAGTAGGCTTCCCCTTTCGATTCACGGAATGTGATCTGGGACACGATGGGGGTTTGCGTGCCTCGGTAGGAAAGAGATCACCGGAGTATAGCACAAGATCGCCTTTTTTTTCTTGCTGCCATGGGGTCGACCTGTAAACAAGGTAAACCCAATGGGAACCAAAAACGGGAGGGTACCACATTGACATTGGGCAGAAGACGATCCAAAAAGCGAAGGCTCACCCAGCTGAAGGCGATCGGCAGTGAGGGAAGCTTACCTTATTATTAGAGAAAGGGGAAAGGGGCAACCTATCTTACTAATAATAAGAAAGGGGGTGAGATAGGCGACAGGTAGCTTGCTTCCAAGCCGGCCCGGCCGCGAGGAATCAAGAGATCTTTGCCGGTGCTGACTTGGATCTCGGGTGACGGAATAAGGCGCCCAGAAGCGACGAGCAGTCGCGGTCGAAGCTTGGCTCTAGGCGATAGGCTAGCAGTAAGCTTGGCTACAGCGAAGCGCTTACCAAGCGCGAAGGAAAGGGCCTTCGCCACTTGAGCCGTATGCGGGGGAACTCGCACGTGCGGTTCTTAGGGGGGAGAGCTAGTAGGAACCATCCTATCCCAATAGCGTATATTTGGAGCTCAATATGAAATCCTATTTTCTTGCAAGACCCGTTCGGATAAGGGAAAACTCCAGAGATTGCTTCGAAGTAAGATCCTTGCGTTGACCCTTTCCTGAACCAGAACCGGGGGGGGGGGGAGGAAAGAAAAGGGGATCAAAATGTCCCATCAATAAAGTGAGGGCTTTCCGGACCTTCCCCACCCCCCTTTCCATTCTTCCTTCCCCTCTCACTCCCCCTTTTTCAAGAAATAAGCCCCGCTCCCTAAGGGGCCCCTCTCTGATAAGGAAGGAAACGAAATAATCTCAATTTTATGACAAATCCGGTCCGATGGCTGTTCTCCACTAACCACAAGGATATAGGGACTCTATATTTCATCTTCGGTGCCATTGCTGGAGTGATGGGCACATGCTTCTCAGTATTGATTCGTATGGAATTAGCACGACCCGGCGATCAAATTCTTGGTGGGAATCATCAACTTTATAATGTTTTAATAACGGCTCACGCTTTTTTAATGATCTTTTTTATGGTTATGCCGGCGATGATAGGTGGATCTGGTAATTGGTCTGTTCCGATTCTGATAGGTGCACCTGACATGGCATTTCCACGATTAAATAATATTTCATTCTGGTTGTTGCCACCAAGTCTCTTGCTCCTATTAAGCTCAGCCTTAGTAGAAGTGGGTAGCGGCACTGGGTGGACGGTCTATCCGCCCTTAAGTGGTATTACCAGCCATTCTGGAGGAGCAGTTGATTCAGCAATTTCTAGTCTTCATCTATCTGGTGTTTCCTCCATTTTAGGTTCTATCAATTTTATAACAACTATCTCCAACATGCGTGGACCTGGAATGACTATGCATAGATCACCCCTATTTGTGTGGTCCGTTCCAGTAACAGCATTCCCACTTTTATTATCACTTCCGGTACTGGCAGGGGCAATTACCATGTTATTAACCGATCGAAACTTTAATACAACCTTTTCTGATCCCGCAGGAGGGGGAGACCCAATATTATACCAGCATCTCTTTCGGTTCTTCGGTCATCCAGAGGTGTATATTCCCATTCTGCCTGGATCCGGTATCATAAGTCATATCGTTTCGACTTTTTCGGGAAAACCGGTCTTCGGGTATCTAGGCATGGTTTATGCCATGATCAGTATAGGTGTTCTTGGATTTCTTGTTTGGGCTCATCATATGTTTACTGTGGGCTTAGACGTTGATACCCGTGCCTACTTCACCGCAGCTACCATGATCATAGCTGTCCCCACTGGAATTAAAATCTTTAGTTGGATCGCTACCATGTGGGGGGGTTCGATACAATACAAAACACCCATGTTATTTGCTGTAGGGTTCATCTTTTTGTTCACCATAGGAGGACTCACTGGAATAGTCCCGGCAAATTCTGGGCTAGACATTGCTCTACATGATACTTATTATGCGGTTGCACATTTCCATTATGTACTTTCTATGGGAGCCGTTTTTGCTTTATTTGCAGGATTTCACTATTGGGTGGGTAAAATCTTTGGTCGGACATACCCTGAAACTTTAGGTCAAATCCATTTTTGGATCACTTTTTTCGGGGTTAATCCGACCCTCTTTCCCATGCATTTCTTAGGGCTTTCGGGTATGCCACGTCGCATTCCAGATTATCCAGATGCTTACGCTGGATGGAATGCCCTTAGCAGTTTTGGCTCTTATATATCCGTAGTTGGGATTCGTCGTTTCTTCGTGGTCGTAACAATCACTTCAAGCAGTGGAAATAACAAAAGATGTGCTCCAAGTCCTTGGGCTGTTGAACAAAATTCAACCACACTGGAATGGCTGGTACAAAGTCCTCCAGCTTTTCATACTTTTGGAGAACTGCCAGCTATCAAGGAGACGAAAAGCTATGTGAAGTAAAAGAAAGAATCAAGAAGGTCGCCGACTGCTACTAAGAACCTAACAGAACTTTTCTAAATTTGGGTTCCAACGAAGAAGAGTTGAGGACCCACTTATGTCTTTCTTGAACCATCGACCAAAACAAATCCAATATGTCTATGGATAGACTAACAAAAGTGGGTTTGCCCGCTTTTTTGATCTCATTCGTATTCAACCAACTATCTTTTTGAAGCAGATAGTTCACAGTGCTCATTCTATAGATACTTTATGTAAAAGCCAAAAAAATGTTTCCACTCCATTTTCATTACGAAGATGTATCACGTCAGGATCCGTTGCTCAAACCGAATCACGCCAACGTTATGGAAGTTCCTGGATCGTTTGAAATAAGAGTAGTACCAAAGGCACCCTATGATTTCATAATCAAAAATGGAAAATTGGCTATGGAGATTCCGCGCGGTCAGAAATTCATACAGACACAAAGGGGTTCGACAGGAAAGTCGTTTCGATCCAATCCATTCTTGGGGTCAAATAAAGACAAAGGATATGTCAGTGACCTAGCACGACAAAGCACTCTCCGACTCCGAGGGCATGGAATGTCTAATTTTTCGGTCAGAATCTCGACAGTAATGTCTCTGTTAGATTCTCCGGTCGAAATACGGGAAAACTCCATTCAATTCTCGATGGAAACGGAGTTTTGCGAATTCTCCCCGGAACTGGAAGATCATTTCGAGATCTTCGAACATATTCGAGGGTTCAATGTGACTATTGTCACTTCGGCCAACACACAAGATGAGACTTTACCACCGTGGAGCGGCTTTTTGCAAAAAGATGAGGGGGAAACTCAGTAAGAGATGTCGGAGAAGCGAAATATACGAGATCACAAACGTAGATTGCTCGCGGCTAAATATGAATTGAGACGAAAGCTTTATAAAGCCTTTTGTAAAGATTCCGATCTTCCTAGTGATATGCGGGACAAACTTCGTTATAAGTTGTCCAAGTTGCCAAGAAATAGTTCCTTTGCACGAGTAAGAAACCGATGTATTTCCACGGGTCGCCCTCGTTCCGTATATGAGTTCTTTCGAATTTCTCGTATCGTTTTTCGTGGATTAGCATCTCGAGGTCCTTTGATGGGCATAAAGAAATCGTCTTGGTAGCAACCGCCAAACCAATAGAACAAGGGTTAGCTCTGCAGCTGGTCCACAAGCAAGGTAAGTAGGTCCATTACCGGCCGGCTCCGGACCGAAAAGACCTAACGGACTAATCCCTTATCTCGGATCGGAGATGCTAACGGGGCGGGAATCGAAGTGGGGGACCTCTCTACCGCCTGTGTCTATCTCCTGTCAAGTATGCTCCCCAGACATAGACTACGTACAGGGTAGTACTCTTGGAAAGATATAATATCACCGCGTGAACATAACATTAAGTTACGAATGTAACTCCCGAGGGATCGACCACTATTCTAAATAAAGTAAGGCGGAGAACTGTTGTTCATTGGAGCGCCGGAGTGCAGAGGTTGTTCCCATCATTGAAGTCAGAGTGTGGGACTGAGCCTTCCGAATGATAAAGAAAAAAAAAGTGCTTAGTTTCGCCAACGCAAATATCATATTGACTTTCTCTCGCCCAACTTCTAAGGATAGATAGAAAAGGTTGGAGAGAGTGACTTTATGAAATTCTCTCCTTTCTAAAGCTGCGCAAGGCGGCCCCCCGGTAAAAAGAAGAGGGAACAAGAATTGCCACCCTGGAAACAAGATCCATGACCGAATTACTATCATCTGTTCTTACCGAAATCACTTCTCAGCTCATTCATATAATTGGCGTTGCGGCTAGTCCGCTCATCGTTCTTATAACGTATCGGGCATTTCGCACGAGGGGATGACCGACATGGAAATGGAAAATCGGCTTTGGGACATTTGTTTTGATACGGCCCAATCGCAGATTGAAAGAAGAATTCACGAATTAGTACTTCGTTTTTATGGTGATCACTTTTCTCTTCCGCCTGGACTCACCTTTTCACAAATTGGCATCTACGTTCATAACAATTCAAGGTCCTTGGAGCACCTTCTTCCTATATATCGAAATCTTTCGGAATTGGGTCCCCAAAGCAAAGTGCCGAATTTCAACAAGTTGTTGAATTACTTCAGCAATTTATGTAGGTGCAATTTATTTGGAGGAGGTGGGTTCGAGAAGAAAAGCCATGTACGAATATAGGAAACTTTTATTTCTCATTCACAAATCCATCTTTCTTTATGCTGCTAACTCTCAGTTTGGTCTTACTTCTGGTTCATTTTGTTACTAAAAAGGGAGGAGGGAGGATTGAAAATAAGACAAGGCAAATTTCATATATGGTGGTAGGGAGGGGATGGCCTCTCATCAGCGGTAGGAAGATCCAAGTTAGGAGTTTGCACAGGGGAGAATCGGTCTTGAAGCTTAGTTGAAGGTTACGGAAAAGGGAAAGTAAATCGAAGATCTTCCACAGACGATCGAATTAAATTAGTTCAGGATCACTCTTTTGAGCTTTCCAATGAGTCCGTAGGACCTTCGAAGATTGATTCTATGGTAGCATACGGATTGCTAGTGGTAACGGCGTACCAACTAACATAACGTAACCAACTCTGCATCCGGAGGGATCACTCGCGAAAATCTCTTGTGCCTTCCGATAGGTGGAGCTCATCCAGAGCAAGCTTAAGCTCGCGAGGACGAAGCTCATGTCTTAGGTTAGGTAGTTAATAATTACACCCTTGACATTAGGATGAATAGGTAATCCCCTTACTAACCATAGATCACTCGAGCGAAGCGAAAGGAAATCTTTCTTTGTTGTTCGGCCTCATTTCCGAGGAAGGATGCTGCGATAGAGGAGAAATCCACTTTTTTTGCCCCTTCTGCCCTTGGGGGGCAAGAAAGACTGTATGACCGCACTCGTTCTAGCAGATCTGTCTTTGTCACAGCCAGTGGAAGATAGATTCCTGATATTTGACTATCGGGATTGTGACCATCTTATGAGATTGGCCGATATGTCTTTGTCCCAGCACTCTCAGGCCACTTTCCCAAGACAATAGTCTACGGAGCTACGTATTTTGTAACAAGGTATGCAATAGCAGCTTCTTCTGTAAGAGCAAAAAAAGCACTGACCTCAATTCTGTCTCAATCTCCTACCGGGTCTACGCCCTCTTTGTTTTAGCCATGGGCGATTGTGAAAAAGAGAGTACCGTCCCCCCCTTCTACCTATCCCGTCCCGACTTCGCTACATTTCTTTGTCGACAAACGACAGGGGATTAGATCCGTGTTATCCGTTTAGCTTAATCTGTTCTCGTCTTTCTATCTTACCTACTAGTGTCTCTCTTGTCTCTGGGCATTCTCCTCTCTGTTCTATCTTATCCGCGGATAGTGAGACTGCCCCCTGGTTTTCTTGCTTGTCTTTTGCCAGGCATTATGTATTCCCTGTGGAATCTTTGATCTGATTTTGCCGATGCGATGCTCAAAGGGTGATGTTCAACTGGCGCGTGTTAGAATCTATAATATGTAATTGGATCAAAAGAGGGAATGAAAGACTACGGGAAGGCTTCTTTGCCGGCGTGCTTTCCTATCCGCCCGCTTGGGAATTAAATAAGGAGGACTAGCTGTGAGCTTTGATGAAAGCCGGTAAGGATCAAAATGCCCCCGCTATTTTGTTCCCTTCCTCTGTGCCCTATTTTCCGGTACCGGTAGCGAAGAGTACTCTAGCTATTGGAGTCTCTTATCGGATCCGTTAGCGGGTAGTAAACTTGGCAGGGAGAATAATACGTTTGGCAGGTCAGGTGCCCGCCTATGCTTATAGTTTAGTTCATTTTTGATAGTTGATTCGATATCAATCAGATTCGGGAGAAACAGTGCTATCCAGGCGGGTCACCCTACCCTATATAATAAAAAGGTGAATCTCAACTTCGTGACTAACTCGGCCAGTGGCAAATGCAAATCATCCCTTCGTGTCTTCTTACTCGGTCTGGTTACCAATCGGTAATTGGATCTGCAGGTAACAGGCTGTATCTATCCTTTCTGGGTTCAATTCCTTGAGTCCTACCCGCATTGGATTAATTCCTTCGATGCTTGTGAGATGTTGACCAATTGCTTTCTATCCGCACCTCACTTTCTATGCCAATCGGTCGGAATTTTATGCTTTTCGCCACAGTAGCCTCGGGTCGACCTGACTTATCGGTCAGTGCTATCGGCCCATTGTTCCTCCCTCAGCTTCTCGTAGACACCTGAGCTCTGGCACAACTGGGGGTAGCCCTCACATCTATCGCCCAAGTTCAGCGGACTGAATCGCACCCTTCCTTCGTCGTATAGAAGAAAGAAGACGATCTAACCCATAGAATCAAGGGTAAGCCTGAATTGGCTATTCTTGTGCCCACCCGACACCACAAGCGTAAGCTTAATCCTAATGAATCCTCAGAAAACAAAACCACATGAACAAGCACGTATGGGAAACGGCCCCAAGTAACAATTCCTTACTGGCCAGCCAGCCAAGATCGGCTGTTCGCGGTCCAAGCGGAAGGGAATAAAAGCAAAGAAGGTGGGCGCGTAAACAATTGATTGGCGCTTACTAGAGCCTTTCCGTGCTTGTTGGATGGGTTGGATTATAGGCTGGCCTGGCTAGCTATCCGTGCTCACAGACAGGGATTGGCTTTTCACCAGTCAGTGGTAGGTTTCGGGTATCGATCGGGTACTGGTAGCCTTTGCAGGTCGTTCGAGCAACGATATTGTTGTCCTTTCATTGGCGAGGCCTAACTCCGCCTTCTGTACTAACTCGTCTAGTATCACTCACCTAGTTCGCCTATTTATTGATTAAACCCTACTCGTCGTATTCCAACCGGGCTCAGTCCAAAAATGTCTCGTATTTCTTTTATTTCCCAGCGAAGACGGACTTGGCAGCCACACCAGTGACTTTCAGGCTTTTGGCGCTTGCCCTTCTAGTAGGCCTTTGACTGAGACCCACGACTTCTTTCTTATTCTGAGCCGAACACTTGCCCTTCGTATCCACTTGGTCGTATACGGGGACCTTCTAAATCCAAGGGTAATTATAGGCCGTGCTAGAGCCAAGGAACTCAACGAAAACAAGCCAGTGATGATTGTGCTTGGAGCGACTACGATCGGTTTATTAATGCCCGCATAAACAATATCAATCACGAAGACGAAAGCAAAGACTTTTTTTATTCTGTATCAGCAGCCCGGTAACAAAACAAAGGAGAGAGAGCGGGGCTCGCTTACGTGAGGGGATAAAGGAGGAGGTAGCCCAATAAGCACCGAAGTCGTGAGCGAGAGACTGCCCGTACCATAATACGCTCATTTCTTCTACGTTTTTAATACGTTTATGTGCCTGAGACTAGTATATCATAGTTGGTGTTTGACCGACGAACGTATAGAGTGGGAAAATGGACATGGTCATTAAAGGCTCGATTTATTCTAGAAGCGCTCTTGGATTGGGCTTATGCTGTTCTTCTTCTTCTTTACTTGTTTGTTTTCTATAATTCATCAGTAGTCTTCCCTCGCCTTTACTTCAACTCCTAAGAAGAATTCCTATTGGGTTAAGCTATCATTTTCGGGAAATCGGAAAAGAATAACAAAGGTAGTCGCTAGACTGACTAATTCAGTCTGTCTTTTGGCCTATAGGTCTGACTAACTATTCCTAGTGTCAGAGTCAATACTATGCTACTTACGAGAGCACCACTTTGCCAAATACTGGACGGGGATCAGTACTTCTACGAGGTACGTATCAGTTCCTAGCCTTAGTTCAATTTCAATTGGTCTTGTATACGCCGGTTGAAGCACACGTTGGAGCATACAAATCAACCAGCGTAGGCTGCTGTGGCAGAGACAACAGCAAAAGCATTAGTCTCCGTTGATCACCGGGAAGGAAAGATCTTATTTGAATTGGAAAGCCAAGTCTATTCTTCACCCCCTCTCGCACTCTAAGAAAACAAGGAACTGCCTTGAAAGCGGATTTCCTTTCTTACTTCAGCAAAGAAGTAAACTCAACAACCTTCTCTTTCATGCCAACTTTTGAGAAAACCACTGATTTTTAGGGTGAGCCAATAGCGAATAACCTTTTTTCCCCTGCCCAATCCCGGGCTTGAAATCCATCCATCAGATGTCGGAAGTTGGGATCAGTTCTTTGATCCAGTTGAGGTTTTTCTTCCTCCATTGGCTGATCAATCCATCTAGTGAGCTTCTGCGGTAGGCCACATTTATCATATTCATAAAAGTGCTTTTGGCAGTGAGTGGAAAGTGTTAGGAAGAATAGTCAAACTTCTGCTAGCTAGGGGATTCATCTCTATCAATTCCTTACCTCTATTTAAGTGAATTTCTTTTTCAATTCCATATCCTATTCTCTGGGTATAATGAATACCACGCCGAACTACTAAAGGGCCCTGGAGTCGCTCTAGACTCTTCGTACTGCTAAGGAGAAGGTGCGGAGCGGAAAGGCAGAAAGGAAGTAAGATGGGAGATAACCCTGGTGCCAAAAAGGCAAAGATAAGATCTCTAACAGCTCTAACAGGAAAAGCAGCGGAGTTCTTCACAAGAAGAGTAAGCGCTCTTTTCAATATCCGGTGTGTTCGTAGCGTAGGAGCTCTAAGCCTATCTGCTGTTGAATAACCTGATGTTAGCAATTGAATGCGTAGAAGCTGTGATTGAATCATTAAGCGCTGCAGATCTGATCGTATAAAAAATGACTTTCATTCGATCTCAGATGGGCAAAGGAAGGCAGGGAGTAGCACTAGTCTCAGGGGCATGCCCGGAAGAGGTTCTTAACGGAGGAGCCCTTTCTGCTGAGTGAATATCCCTTGCTTTCGTAACCGGTGTGAGAGTTAGAAAAGAAAGCTAACTTCACTTCATGCGTAATCCTGTTCTTGCAATAGCCGGTCTGTCTGGTCTTGTTGGTGAATGCTTACCCGTTGTTAG